CTTGGGGTAAACAATCTCTCTTGCTTATGTTTACTTTTTTCACCATTTGATTCTTGTACATAGGAAATGAGACTCAACTTTTTTACTGCAAATTTAGAAGCCGTTTTCTTTCACTCATATAACTATCTGGTTTAGTTCATCAACTCAAATGCTGAAGAAAAATAAAAATATATATAGTCAATCAAATCTTTTTATCCTTGTTTCTAGAAAGAAAAGAATTTTGATAAATTTTAGGTCTCACCGAATCACACGTAGAGATATTGATAACACACATAGAGCTAATGGTATTTCATAACTAATTGATTGAGCAGCTGCCCGTAGACCACCTAAAAAGGAATATTTATTATTTGATCCATACCCCGACATAAGAAGTCCAACGGGAGCAATACTTGAAATGGCAATCCAAAAAAAAACACCAATACTAAGATCGGCTAGAACAAGGTGATCACCAAAAGGAATTACTGAATAACTTAGAAAGATAGATATTACTGCTATAGATGGTCCAATACTGAATAAACGAGTATCTCCTGTAGATGGAATAAGGTTCTCTTTCAAAAGTAGTTTTGTCCCATCTGCTAGAGCTTGAAGAATTCCTAAAGGGCCGGCATATTCAGGCCCGATACGTTGTTGTATTCCTGCGGATATTTCTCTTTCTAACCAAACAATTACTAGTACACCTATTGTGATTCCTAATACAAGAGTCACAATAGGGACAAGCATCCATATGATCCCATAGACTTCTTTTAAGGATTCCAATTTGGAAAAAGAATTGATAGTCTCTATTTCTGTTGTATCAATTATCATTTCAACGATCAACTTCTCCCATAATGATATCTATGCTACCTAGTATTGTCATAATATCAGCCAATTTCATTCTTTTAACTAACTGAGGAAGAATTTGCAAATTGATAAAACCTGGTGGGCGAATTTTCCATCTCCAAGGAAAAACGCTCTGGTCTCCTATCAGAAAAATCCCCAATTCTCCTTTTGGGGCTTCAACTCTCACATAAAGTTCTTGTTTCGACAATTCAAAAGTTGGAGAAGGCTTTTTACTAATAAACCGATATTCAAAATCATTCCATTCAGGATCTTTTAATCTGTCAAAACGTCGCATTTCTAAATTTTCGTAAGGCCCTCCTGGAATTCCTTCCAGAGCCTGTTGAATAATCTTTATGGATTCTGTCATTTCACCGATTCGTACTAAATAACGAGCTAATGAATCCCCTTCTCGTTGCCATTGAACCTGCCAATCAAATTCGTCGTAAGACTCATAATGATCAACTTTACGAAGATCCCATTCTATTCCGGAAGCTCGTAGCATTGGTCCCGATAAACCCCAATTTAATGCCTCGTCTCTCCCAATAATGCCTACGCCTTCAACTCGTTCTAAAAAAATAGGATTCCGGGTAATAAGTTTTTGATACTCAGCAACCCCTGTTAAAAAATAATCGCAAAAATCCAAACATTTATCTATCCAGCCATAGGGTAGATCGGCAGCCACTCCTCCAATACGAAAATAATTATGCATCATTCGCATACCGGTGGCAGCTTCGAATAGGTCATATATCAATTCTCTTTCTCGAAAAATATAGAAGAAGGGGGTCTGTGCACCAATATCCGCCATAAAAGGACCGAGCCATAACAAATGAGAAGCTATCCGACTCAACTCCAACATAATGACTCTGATATAGCTAGCCCTTTTAGGTACTTGAATATTGCCTAATTGTTCGGGTCCATTTATGGTTATTGCTTCTGTGAACATAGTAGCTAAATAATCCCAACGTGTTACATAAGGCAAATATTGTATAATTGTTCGGTTTTCCGCAATTTTCTCCATCCCTCTATGTAAATAACCCAATATTGGTTCGCAGTCGACAACATCTTCACCATCTAGAGTAACGATGAGTCGAAGAACACCGTGCATTGATGGGTGCTGAGGCCCCATATTGACTATCATGAGGTCTTTTCTTGTAGTTGGTGCAGTCATAAGTTTTTTAACGATTCATTCTTCCATGAATTACTGAAAGTGAAAAGAAGTTCATCAAAATTTAATCGAAACATATAAGTGAAAATGAAATAACTCTTCTTAACGAGTTTTTGTCTCTCGAATGTCCAACTGATTAATTAATTCTTTATAACGTACTCTATTTTTTTTTGCCAAATAAGCTAGCAGTCGTTGACGTTTTCCCAAAATTTTCTTCAAACCTCTCTGAGATAAATAGTCTTTTTTGTGCAATTCTAAATGTGAAGTAAGTCTCCGTATCTTATTGGTGAAATTGAATACTTGAAATTCAACAGATCCTTTCTTTTCTTCTTGAAAAATAACTGAAATGACAGAATTTTTTACCATAAATGAATTTCCCCTTTCTTTATTTTACAGATATGGATTTTTTCTAATTTTATTGATCAGTAATAATAATGCCAGTAATTTGAACGCGGTATATAGACTTAATTTCTTTATGAACCTCTAATTTTAGCAATTCCAATAAATTAATCAAATTTCAAATTTGATTCAGATAGGAATCCAAAAAGGTGGTAGGTACGTTTTTTTCAGTCACAAAAGCGAATAATTGAAACCTAAAATCCTAAAATGAAGAAGATTCTGTTGATTCATTTCTAGATCTAATCAATACCTTATTTTATTGATTTAGTATTGTCTACTCGAATTAGATTCGAATGAGATGTAAAACAAGGCATGTTTGCATTTGTTTGCTTTCAGATACTCTATACGAGACAGGGTATATAGTACTATCAATTAATTTTCAATCGTGGATACATATGTATCCTTAAGATACTGAAACGGCTACCATTATTGGTATCAAACCAATAACGATTCATACAAGCTAAATCTTCTAATCGATAATTAGGCCAAAGAAAGAACTTAAATTTAATTAATTCATTTTTATCTTTATAAAGGGGTTTCCGTTCACCCAAAAATTGACTCCAGTTTTTTACATTGGTTTCGTTGCAAAATACTGAATTTCTATCGACGACATTCCAATTCAAAGAATTAAAAAAACTTCGAATTCTCAATTCTCTACGACGTCTAGACCATAAAATATTTTCAGGAACAAGCAAATCAAAATGAGTTTTTTCTGTATTTATTCTTTGAGTTTGAGGTTGCAGAATGAATTCGTCAAAATTATTTTTATCAACATATCTTTGTTCTCGGTATCTTTGATTAGTTTGGTGTTTACTTTTATGAACCAATGAAATACCTATGGTTTGATACATAATAAATTGTCCATTATGTTTTACAGACAACCGAATAGGTTCGATAATCAATACCCCCTTCTTCATCAAGTCTGTAAGAGGTAAATTTGCCTGAATCAGCATTATATCCAAACTCATTTCTCTCCTTTGAATTGACGATATAGTAATTTTGGTTGGATTTATCAGTCGAAGCAGGAGACAATATACCTTGATATTTTCGAGCATTCTTTTATTCAAAGCATCGTTCCATCTCAATTGAAAAAGCAAATAACGTTTCAAGAACAAATCTAGTTCTGCTTCCGTGTTGCTTTTGTATTGTTTTTTATTTTGACCCTTTTTTGTGTCTGATTCCACGTAATCTTTTTCAAGATCGGTTTGATGTTTTGAAAAAACAGGGCTCAGATTTCCTTTGTTTTCTATATCTGATCCACGCTCTCTTTGACTTGGGGGTTCTTTTGTTTCTTGACTTCGATTCTTTATTTTTTTATTTGACGGTAGAAAAAATTTTTGTTTTTGGTTTTTATTTTGAATAACATTTTCATTTGTATTCAAATTAAAAAGAAGGAATTTGCTTGGTATAATCCACGGTTTTATTTTATAGACATTATAAAGTAGTACAAATTCTGGGAAGAACCAAAATTCCAGATTCAATATGGGACGATTAAATATTTTTTCATTCATTCCCATCCAATCAAAAAAGACTTTTTTCGAATTTTTTTGAGTTTTTTCTGGATTTTGATGAGTTGTAAGATAAAAAACCCCCTTTTTCTCAATTTTATCAATTATTTGATAATTATTAATACCAATTTTAGTATTTGGATTACTGTTGGTATCGATCTTAACCCAGGCTTCAATATCTCCTTTTTGTCTAAGAGAAAAATGGATAATTTTCCAATCAAAATATTTTCTATCGAGATTTCTTTCTATATCTAGAATATTGACCTTTCTTAGATAATTATTGATATGAAGATTGCCGGGCATATCAACAAAGTTGTGTTTGTACGTGTTGGAATTAGACGAAATTTCTAAGTTCTTCTTTACTTGAAAGGGTAATCTAGAAAAAAATGAGTCACTTTTATTTTCATAATTAATTGATTTATATGCTAAAAGACCATATCTATAACATTTTTTAAAATTATCTTTTTGGTTTGATAATGAATAGAGTTCCAAATCATTTTCTTTTTTGTAATGAATTAATTGGTCTTTTTCATATGAATTCCATTTGTTTAAGTTTCTATTTTTATTTTGAGCCATACAACTTTGATTAACCTTAGTTCGCCATTGTTTTGGCATTAATCTAGACCATCTAATCTGAGATAAATCGTATTGATAATGCCATCTTAACCAGTTTTTCCATTGATTGATTCTATAACTCTGAAGTTTCTTATGTTTTAATTCCGAGTGAAATACTCCTAGTGTTTTAAAATAGTCCTTTATTTTAGTCTTAAGGAAGCAAGACGTTGTGTTATATTGAAGAACAGATTTAAATTTAGACAAATTAATAACTTGGGTTTGTGATAATTTGTAAAATACATATGCTTGTGACAAGTAGGATAAATCACAAAAAATATGTGAATTTTTCTTACTAATATTATAAAGTGACTTTTTTATAGTCGAAATAAAGATAAAGTTAATTTTTTTTTTATTAGTAATTTTTTCTTGATTTATTTCATTATTGGAGATGAATTTCTCAATCAATTTGTTTGTTGATTCAAGAAAGAGTTGTGTAGTAATTCTAGGAATATTAATGATAGATAAAAATAGATCGATGTATAATCTTTGAATGA